TCAATTATTAAAATTATCTACCCTATTTTTTTTTTATTTTGAAAAACAAACATAGGAAAATTTTGAAGACATATTTTATTTTAAGAAAATTTAAGACATAGCTCCGAAAGAGATCAAAAATAATAATAATGAAATCATACTAAAAATTAATCCAAATAAATAAGAAGAAATTCTTCCTCCTTCTAAATATTTTGTACCTTCTCCCCCAAACGAAGTTAATATACCAAATCCATTTACAATACCATCAATTATCCATTCATCAAAGACTGAAATAGACTGAGCTAATAATCGTATACCTTTCACAAATATTATTTCATAATAACCATCTATATAACCTCGAAAGTAAGACCAATTGTATATAAAAGAAAAAAAAGGATTTAAATTTTTTTCTAAAGAAAGTTCAAATTTTTTTTCTAAATTTTGTGGAAAGAATGAAACAGGTCCATATAAAATAAAAGCAATAAATATTCCAATAAAAACTATACTTAATGAATTAATGGCATTTAATCCAAACTCTAACCAATTCCCAGCAATTATTTCATTAGAATTTTTAAACATTGGGTATAACCATTGAGATGATAAATCAGATCCAAATTGTCCCTGCGGAAAAGGAGCACCTAAAAAGCCAATAAATAAAGTAGGTAATGTTAATACTAATAAAGAAAATAACATTTTATTATCTGATTCTTTAGGAAATACAAAATTTTTTACGTCTGCAAAAAAAGATAAATTTTTGTTTTTATTTTCCTTTATGTCAAAAAAATTATCATATTTTTCTAAAATAAAATTTTTTTCTTTTGAAATAAACTCTAATTTTGAATTATTTGACTTTAAATCTCCCCAAATTGATACAGGGTAAATAAAAAATACTTTATTTGAATTAGCTCTCAAATGACCTTCGAAAGTTAAGAAATAAATACGAAACATATAAAAGGCTGTTAGTCCTGCTGTAATCCAAGATATCCATCCAAGACTTGAAAAATATAACCAACTATCTGTAATGATTTCATCTTTAGACCAAAAACGAGCAAACGGAGGAATGCCACAAAGGGAGAATGTACCTATAAGAAAAGTTATTCCTGTAATTGGCATATATTTTCTTAAACCGCCCATAAAAGCCATATTTTGACATTTATTAGGAGAATATCCAACAATCGATTCCATAGAATAAATAACTGAGCCAGATCCAAGAAATAATAAAGCTTTTGAATATGCATGTGTAATTGAATGAAATAAACCAGCTTGATACGAACCTATACCTAAAGCTAACATCATGTAACCTAATTGAGACATTGTAGAATAAGCTAAACCTTTTTTAAGATCTTTTTGAGCAAGGGCTATAGTAGCTCCTAATAAAGCAGTGATTGCTCCTATCCAAGAAATAAGATTCATTATAGAAGGTAAGGCTTGAAAAAGAGGAAATAATCGGGCTATTAGAGAAATACCTGCGGCTACCATAGTTGCAGCATGTATTAAAGCAGAAACTGGAGTCGGTCCTTCCATAGCATCTGGTAACCATACATGGAGTGGAAATTGTGCCGATTTTGCAATTGGACCTAGAAATAAAAGAAAAGCACATAAATTAGCAAAATAAAAATTAATTTCATGATTAACAAGTAATTCATTAAATCTTTTAAATAAAGTTTCGAATTCAAAACTACCTGTCATCCGATAAAAACCCGAAATGCCTAATAATAGTCCAAAATCTCCTATACGATTTGTTATAAAAGCTTTTTGACAAGCGTTAGCTGCACTAGGTCTAGTGGACCAAAAACCTATTAATGAATAAGAACACATTCCTACTAATTCCCAAAAAATATAAATTTGTATTGGATTAGGACTAAGTACTAAACCTAACATTGAAGCTGTGAAGAGACTTGAATATGCAAAAAATCTTACATAACCTTGATCATGGGACATATAACTATCACTATAAATCATAACAAGAAGTCCTACAGTAGTAATTAGAACTAACATGATAGAAGTAAGTGGATCAATTAAAAATCCTATTTTAAGACCAATCTGCTTATCAAAAATCCAAGACCATAAATACCGATAAATGGTATTATCACTAATTTGTTGCCATAAAATATTAAAGGAAAAAATCATAGTTATACTTAATAATAATATACTAAGAATAGCCCATATATGACGAAGACTTTTAGTTGATTTTGGAAAAAAAAATAAATTTAATCCTATTGAAATAGAAGCTACAAATGGAAGAAAAGGCACAATCCAAACAAATTGATATATAAATTCCATAAATAAATTTTTTATACAATAAAAAAATCTTATTTTTTTTTTATTTCTAGTTTATAATTGACTAGATTAAAAAAATAGACTTAAAAACAAAGAAGAAATTTCGGATTTCTATCCTGTCTATCAAAAATTTTAATTAAAATTACCTTACAAATTTTAATAAATTATTAAATAAGATAAATTAAAAAAAATTTATTTATTATTATTAAAACAATAAGATATTATATATAGTTTATGAACTAAGAGATATATATTTTTTTAATAGTATTGTAAATTTGTTTTATGAAAGGTCTACAAAATTTAAAATAATTAGGATTAATTGTTTTATTTATTAAATCTAATTAATTTTTTTCAATTTATAATAATTTTTTTATTTACAATAAATTTCATAATGAATATATACGCTATAATTGAAACTGGAGGTAAACAACTTCGAGTAGAATCAGGAAGATTTTATGATATTCGTCATTTTGCCTCATTAAAATCACAAAATTTAAGTTCTAATACTAAAATATTAATTTATCGAGTATTATTGATTTGTAATGAAGCTACTATTAGTCTTGGACAACCTTGGTTAAAAAATGCAATAATAAAAGGAAGAATTTTACATTCTCATCTCGAAAACAAAATTACTGTTTATAAAATGAATTCAAAAAAAAAAACAAGATGTAAATTTGGACATCGACAAAATTCAACTCGATTTGTAGTAGATTCTATTAGTTTAAACGGAAAAGAATTATAAAAATTAATAGATAAAAAAATTTAAGAATAAAATGTGAAATAGAAACTAAAAAAACATTTAAAAGTTTACAATTAAAAGGAATTTTTATTTATGGCGGTTCCAAAAAAGCGTACTTCTAAGTCGAAGAAAAAAATTCGTGAAAATATATGGAAACAAAAAGCAACTCAAGCTAGAATAAAAGCTTTTTCATTAGCTCAATCTATTTTAACAGGTCGTTCAAAAAGCTTTTATTATAAAATAAATGAAAAAAATTCTGAATCATCTCAATCAGTAATTTGAAATTTGTAATAAATGGAAAAAATACAATAATATAAATATAAAAAGTATACCCTCGAGGACTTCAATAAAAAAATATTTTAATTTGAAAAAAAAAACTTAGTAGAGTAATCGATTTGACATGTAATATATAACAATTAAATGTCTTTATAAAAAACTAGAAAGATATAATACAAATATATTTAATAAAAAATAGATAGTTTCATTTATTTTTAACTAAATGAAACTATCTTAATATTAAAATAAAAAAGAACAAAAAATTAAAATTTTTGTAATATTTTTTTGGAGCAGCGGGATTTGAACCCACGATCTCCATCACCCCAAGATGGTACGTTACCACGCTACGCTATGCCCCATTAAATTGCTATGACCTATTCTATTAATATTAAATTAAAAAAAGTTTAGCTATTAATTAATGTAAAAATTACTATTAATTAATAGCTAAATTATTATTAATTAATATAAAAAAATTTTACATATTATTTTATTTTATTCAAAACATTGACCTTTTAATAAAAATTATGTTATATTATTTTTTAATAAGCCGCCATGGTGAAATTGGTAGACACGCTGCTCTTAGGAAGCAGTGCTAACGCGTCTCGGTTCGAATCCGAGTGGCGGTATTTAAATAAAAATCTATTTCAATTATATTTTTTTATTAAATTTAGAATATAATTTTTCAGTTTAAATTTTTAAAATATTTTATAATTTAAATATTCTATTAAAACTTTAAAAATTGAATTTATTTCAAATAGTTAAATGATATAAAAATAGGTTCTCAATTTAACTATTTGAAGTTAATTCAATTTTTAAATAATGAAAATTTTATTACAATAAAGTTTTTATGAAATTAAATATTATTTTTTTATATAAGTTTAAAAAATAAATTTAGATGAAATAAAATTTACTTTACTGTTCCATAAAGATAAAACTGAATTGGGATAAATACCAATACCAATAATAGGGAAAATTAAACAAATTAAAATAAAAATTTCCCGTGGTCCTGCATCCATATCAGAAAAAATTAAAGATTTAGAAAACTTATATCCATAAAACATTTGACGTAACATTGATAATAAATAAATAGGAGTTAATATTATTCCAATCGCTTCTATTATTGTAATAAACACTTTAAAACTAAAAGAATATTTATGACTAATAACTATCCCTAGGGAAATTGAAAATTCTGCTACAAATCCACTCATGCCAGGTAATGCTAATGATGCCATTGAAAAACTATTAAACATAGTAAATATTTTAGGCATATAAATGGCCGTTCCACCCATTTGGTCAAGAAAAAGAGTACGTGTTCTATCATAACTCATTCCTGCTGAGAAAAAAAGTGCAGCACCAATTAATCCATGAGAAATCATTTGTAAAACCGCTCCATTAAGACCTAAATCTGTCATAGAACCAATACCAATAAGCACAAAACCCATATGTGATATTGAGGAATAAGCAATTCTTCGTTTTAAATTACGTTGACTGAAGGAAGTGAGGGCTGCATAAACAATTTGAATTGTTCCTATTATTACTATCCATGGAGCAAAAATTAAATGAGCGTGAGGTAATAATTCCATATTAATTCGAATTATTCCATATCCCCCCATTTTTGAAAGTATTCCTGCTAAGAGCATACATGTACTATAATGTGCTTCTCCATGAGTATCCGGTAACCAAGTATGTAAAGGAAATATTGGTAATTTGACAGCATAGGCAATAAAAAATCCTAAATATAATATTATTTCTAATTCTATAGGATATGATTTAATAGATAAATTTTGTAAATCTAATGTTAATTGATTAGAACCATAAAATCCCATGGTTAAGGCTCCCATTAAAATAAAAATGGAACCACCAGCGGTATATAAAATAAATTTTGTAGCAGCATATAATCGTCTTTTTCCGCCCCATATACATAAAAGTAAATAAACTGGAATTAGTTCCAATTCCCACATAAAAAAGAAAAGTGATATATCTTGAGAAGCAAATAATCCTACCTGACCACTGTACATTGCTAACATTAAAAAATAGAATAATCGTGGATTTCGGGTAACAGGCCAAGCAGCTAAAGTAGCTAAAGTAGTAATAAAACCTGTCAATAAAATAAGTCCGATTGAAAGCCCATCAATTCCTAATCTCCAATGAAAATCAAAAAAATTAATCCAATTATAATCCTCTTTTAGTTGAATAAATTGATTACTGAATTTGAATTGATAACAAAACACATAAGTTATTGAAAGAAATTCTAATAAACAAATACCTAAAGTGTACCATCGAACAAAATTATTTCCTTTAGTGGGAAATAATGGAATTACAAGACCTGCAGATACGGGCAAAAAAACAATTGTAGTTAGCCAAGGAAAGTTACTCATGATAAAAATAAAAAAAAACTTTAAATAAAAAAAACCCATACTGAATCCAATTGGATTCAGTATGGGTAAAAAAATACTTAAAATTTTTATTTTTTTTTGCTTTTTTTGCTTAATAAGATAAACCCATGCTTCGAGTAGTTTCAGTTCTTGAATAAACACGTACACTTAAAAAATCTGTTGGACAAGCAGATTCACATCTTTTACAGCCGACACAATCTTCTGTTCTAGGGGCAGAGGCAATTTGCTTAGCTTTGCATCCACGCCAAGGTACCATTTCCAGTACATCTGTAGGACATGCTCTTACACATTGAGTACAACCAATACATGTATTATAAATTTTTACTGAATGTGCCATTAATTTTTTGAACTCCAATATATTATTAAAAGCCTTAAATTTAAGAAAGTTATAATATAATATATAATATTATATTATAATTTTTTTTTTAATCAAAAAATTTTTAATATTAGTAAAAAAAAACTATAGATATAATTATAAACATTTTTTTTACGATTTAGTAAATCAATTACCATTTTAACAAATTGAATTGATCAATACGAGTTGAATTTTTATTACGGTAAATGGCTAAAACAATAGCTAATCCAATAGCCGCCTCGGCAGCGGCAATGGCTATAATAAAAATAACAAAAATTTCGCCTTTTGTTTGTTGAGTATCAAAAGAATTAGAAAAAGTTATAAGATTTATATTAACAGCATTAAAAACTAGTTCTAAACACATAAGTGCTCGAACCATATTTCGACTTGTAATTAATCCGAAAATACCAATACAAAATAAATAAGCACCTAAATTAAGTACATGTTCAAGCATTAAAAAAGAACTCCTTATAAACGTAAAAAACTTAAAAAGTTGTAGGATTTTTTTTTATTTGTACTTTTTCCTTCTCGTTCATTTTAATTAAATTTTCTTGACGAGCTATAACAATAGCACCTATTAATGCCACTAAAAGAACTATAGAAAGAAGTTCAAATGGAAGCAAAAATTGAGTTAATAAAAGATAGCCAATATTTTGAACATTTTGTGTAAAATCAAAATTTAAAAAAGTTTTTGATTCTGTAATTAAAGTAATGTTAGACCATGGTATATTTGAAATTACAGTAACTAATAAGAAAAAAATACTTAAACAAGCTATAAACGTAATTTTATCGCCTATAGTCCAAGGTGGAAAAAGTTTTAAAGATTGTGGTTTATTGATTAACATCACAGCAAACACAATTAAAACATTTACAGCTCCTACATAAATTAAAATTTGTGCTGCAGCTACAAAATCAGCATTTGGTATAAAATATGAAAGAGATATACAAAAAAAAACAAGCCCTAAGAAAAAAACCGAATATACTATATTTGTAAGTAATACTACTCCTAAACTTCCTAATATCACCCCTATTTCTAAAAGAAAAAAAATAATTTCATGAAGTGGCTCAGACAATTCAATTATATTCACAATAAAATTAGATCCTCGTTTTATTATTCTGATTTATTAACTAAAAAAACTCTTTTATTTTTGTGTAAAAAATGAAAAATAATAAAAAAAACGTATATAAATATATTTTTAATATTTTTTTCATTTAATCCAAAAAATTTGTAACATTTCGTGAATTAGAATGACCTTCTATATTACCTTTAGATAAAGAACTTAAATTTGAAATAGTTTTAATTGTAGAATCTTCGATTACAGAAATAGGTAATCGTCCTAAAGCAATTTGGTCATAATTTAAGTTATGACGATCATAAATTGAAAGTTCGTATTCTTCAGTCATGGATAAACAATTTGTAGGACAATATTCAACACAATTTCCGCAAAATATACAAACTCCGAAATCAATACTATAACTTTTCAATTGTTTTTTTTTCACATCTTTTTTCAATTGCCAATCAACAACAGGTAAATTAATTGGACATACACGAACACATACTTCACAGGCAATACATTTATCAAACTCGAAATGAATACGTCCACGAAAACGTTCAGATGGAATTAATTTTTCATAGGGGTATTGAATAGTCATTGGTAAACGGTTCATATGATTTAAGGTTACCATAAAACCTTGACCAATATACCTTGCAGCTTGTATTGCTTGTTCACTATAGTTTTGAAGTCCACTTACCATAGTAAACATATAATAGATATCCTTAAATACATTTTTTTTTATTTCTTTTATTTTATATATATAAAATATTTATAATAAAAGAACTTGAAAAGAGGCTGTCAATAATAAATTACCTAGCGCGATAGGTAACAGAAATTTCCAACCGAGATCTAGCAATTGATCCATTCTTACTCTAGGTAATGTCCATCTTGTCATAATAGAAACAAATAAAAATAGATAAGCTTTAATTAATATGATAATAATTCCAATTATTATATTAATGACTTGGCTAAGTCCACTACTAAAATTCCATTTTAAATAATTAGAATTTAATATAAATGGAAAAGAAAAATGCCATCCACCTAAATAAAGAATTACTACAAATAATGAAGAAGCTAATAAATTTGAATAAGAAGCAACATAAAATAATCCAAATTTTATACCTGAATATTCTGTTTGATAACCCGCAACTAATTCTTCTTCTGCTTCCGGTAAATCAAAAGGTAATCTTTCGCATTCTGCTAGAGAAGCAATAAAAAAAGCTAAAAATCCAATAGGTTGACGCCATAAATTCCATCCCCAAAAGCCATACTTCGCCTGCGCTTCAACGATATCAACTGTACTTAAACTATTAGATAATTATAGTCGATTTAACATTACTGTTAATATCTCTATTTCAAAACCGTACATGGAACTTTAACGTCATACGGCTCCTCAATGGTTGTTTTAATAACAATTTTTTAACTTTTATTATGAAATATTTTTTTTTAACCCACGAGATTCTGTTTGCTATAATAATAAATGCTTTTGAATCTATCTCAGCCTTTACAACTATTGTTAGTACTAACTCTAATCTGTTAATAAAAAATTATAATACATATTTTTTTTTTATTTTTATTGAGAATTGTAAAAGGATTACTTCGTTCCTAATAGTCATATAGTTTTAATAAATAGGGGTATACTTTAGATCGATTTTATAAGGAAATACTTTTTGGGCATTTCTACTAATGCTAAATCCTTATTGTATTTTGATAAATATTTGTTATCTATAAAATTATTATATACAAATCTATTATGTATTTTTGTGTTTCTAACCACTTATTTTTGCTCGATTTTAAATATAATAAAAATTTTTCATATATTTTATCTTTTGCTCCCGCTATCAGGTTTAGATAACTAATCTGCAACCTGGGGTACATTTTTCTATTTGTTTTGCATGCTTTCACTCTTGTATATAGAGGATGAGATTTGATTTTAGTACTGCGAATTAAAACGCTGTTGTATTTTACTCATATGACGATTTAGTTTTTTTAGTTAAAATAAGAAAAAACTTATTTACTAAATTTGAATTTAAAGTTTTTTTTACGAATCGCACGTAGAGATATAGATAATACACATAAAGCTAAAGGAATTTCATAACTGATAGATTGAGCGGCTGCTCTAAGACCACCTAAAAATGAGTATTTATTATTAGATCCATATCCTGCCATAAGAAGTCCGAGGGGGACAATACTACAAATAGCAATCCAGAAAAAAACACCTATATTAAGATCAGCTAAAATAATATTGTGACCAAAAGGAATTACTAAATAACTCAAAAATACTGGTATAACAACTATTGCTGGTCCAATATTAAATAACCAAATATCTCCTTTAGAGGGAATAATATCTTCTTTTACTAATAATTTAAATCCATCTGCTAAAGCTTGAATTATTCCTAAAGGACCAGTATATTCAGGCCCAATACGTTGCTGTATTCCTGCAGATATTTTTCTCTCAGGCCACACTAGAACTAAAACTCCTATTGTAATTGCTAACAAAAGAATAATAATTGAAAAAACGATCCATATAAAATTAAAAAATCCTTCAGATAAATTTAAAGCATAAAAAAAATTAATAACTTGTTCTTTAAGATTGGTATTAAAAACCATTTTAACGATCAACCTCTCCCATAATAATATCTATACTACCTAATATTGTCGTAATATCTGCTAATTTCATTCCTTTTACTAATTGAGGAAGAATTTGCAAATTGATAAAACCGGGTGGACGAATTTTCCATCTCCAGGGAAAAACACTATCATCTCCTATTGAAAAAACACCTAATTCTCCTTTTGGGGCTTCGACTCTAATATAATGTTCTTGTTTAGGTAATTTAAACGTAGGAGAAGGTTTTTTACTAATAAACTGATATTCAAAATTATTCCATTCTGATTTTTTTCCTCGCTGGAGCCGCCGAGCCTCTAAATTCTCATAAGGTCCCCCAGGAATTGATTTTAATGCTTGTTGAATTATTTTTATCGATTCTTTCATTTCTCCAATTCGGACTAAATATCGAGCTAATGAATCACCTTCTTTTTGCCATTCTATTTGCCGATCTAGTTCATCATAACATTCGTAATGATCCACTTTTCGAAGATCCCATTGAACTCCTGAAGCACGTGACATAGGTCCAGATAAACCCCAATTTATGGCTTCTTCTCTTTCAATAATACCTATTCCCTCTACTCGTTTTAAAAAAATAGGATTTTGTGTAATAAGTTTTTCATATTCATCAACTTTTGGTAAAAAGTAATCACAAAAATCTAAACATTTATCTATCCAACCATAAGGTAAATCAACAGCAACTCCTCCAATACGAAAGTAATTATGCATCATTCGCATACCTGTAGCTGCTTCAAATAAGTCATATATCATTTCTCTTTCTCTTAAAATATAAAAGAAAGGAGTTTGCGCACCAATATCAGCCATAAAGGGTCCAAGCCATAATAAATGGGAAGCGATGCGACTTAGCTCCAGCATAATGATTCTGATATAACTAGCTCTTTTTGGAACTTGAATATTTGTTAGTTTTTCTGGTGCATTAACAGTTATAGCTTCTGTAAACATTGTAGCTAAGTAATCCCAACGTGTAACATATGGAAGGTATTGAACGATTGTTCTATTTTCAGCAATTTTTTCCATACCCCTATGTAAATAACCTAATATAGGTTCACAATCAATAACATTTTCACCATCTAGAGTAACCATAAGTCGAAGAACACCATGCATTGATGGATGATGAGGACCCATACTTACTATCATGGGTTTTGTCTTTGTAGCAAGCATGGTCATATATGACCCTCCTTTTCATTAATTATAAAGAAATAGCTAAAAATTAAAACACTAACGACTTTTTAATTTACGAATACTTAATTTATTTATTAAATTTTCATAATTTGTTAAATTTGTTTGCGATAAGTAACTTAAAAGACGTTTACGTTTTCCTAATATTTTCCATAAGCCTCTTTGGGATGAATAATCTTTGCTATGAAATTTCAAATGATTTGTAAGTTTTAAAACTTTATTGGTTGAATGAAATATTTGAAACTCCACGGATCCTGTTTGCTCTTTAGAAAGTAAAGATGAACTAATGAATAGTTTTTTGGACATAAAAAGAATAGCTCCTAATTTTGTACTATTTTAATCGATAATAGATTATAGTTATTTCATAGTTTTTATTATTATTATAAAGAAAAAAAAATAAAAACTTAAAATTTGAAAAAAAAAAATTTAGAAAAATTCCTTTTAATAGAAATAATGAGAAATTTTTGGTTATAACCAAGAATTTCTCAATAATTAAAAAAACTTAAGTGTACAGACGAATTCTTAACATATTAAACCGACTTCCATTACTTGTATTGAACCAAAATCTATTAATACATGCCAAATCTTCTAATCGAAAAATAGGCCAAAGAAAATGTGTAATTGTTAAATTTTTGTTTTGATCCTGAATTTTCTGTAATTTTATTTGTTTTTCCTTGTTGTCTTTTAAAAAGTTTTTATCCAAATTCAAATTTTTATTTTTATTTAAATCCAAAAGATTTAAAACTTTTAGTTCTTTACGATGTTTTAGAAGTATAATATCTTCAATATTAACTAAAGCAAAACTTTTTTTTTGCTTATTTTGAAACATTTCTATACGTGATATAGATTTATTTAAATTTTTAAAATCCGAATTTTTTTCTAATTTTGCTTTTAATTTTAAAAAAAGACTTATTACTTTATACATCAAAATTTGATCATCAAGTACACGTGGTAAACGATGTTCAGAATTAATTGTTAATTTATTTATACCTATATCTCTGCAAAAAAGAAGGCGAAATAAATCTAAATTTTCACGCATTTTAGCAGAAAGTGAAATAACATTTTCTTGATCTTGCATAAAAGTCATAAGAGAAGCCATATCTCCTAATTCTTTAAATTTTTTTTCTACGTTTTTGGATTTCCATTTCCATTGACGAATAATTTGATGGCGCTCTCTTTCTCGAAGTGATTTCTTATTTCGAATATTTTTTTTATTTTTTTGCTTTAGCAAAGAAATGTTAGGTATAGCTATTTCTTCAAGTTTAGTTATATATTTCTTTTCTGTAAGTGCTGGAATTAACCACAAAGTTAAATTGGATTTAACAAAAATACTTTTTTTGTTTTTTCCTAGTTGTGAAAATTCATTGTTAAATATATTTTTTTTTCTATTATTTACTAATTTAACAGAATCTGTATTTTTTTCAAAATCAAGATAACTATAACATAAATAATTATATTGATATCGTTTGTTTAATTTTCTATTTTGTTTTAATAAAAAATTTGGAACCAGTTTGTAAAAAATTTTTTTTTGTTTAGAGGAAACTAAGATTTGTTTTTGTTTTTCTGAAATTAAAAACTTTTTTCTTTTTTTATTTTTCCATTGATGAATAACCTGCTTTCTCCATTTTTTTGGTGCTATTTTATACCATACTTGTGAAGATATATTATATCTATTAAAATTTTGTAACCATTTTTTCCAATTTTTTTCTTTTAAATTTTTAAGTTCGATTAAAGAAAAAATTCCTTTTTCTTTCAAATTTTTTTTTATTGTTTTTCTTATAATTAAATTCGAGGTCCAATTTTTTAATAAAGATTTAAAGTTATATTTATTTATTGTTCCTTTTTGCCAAACTTTATGAAACAAATATGTTTGAGACATTAAAAAAATATTTTCTTGATTAAAGTTATTTGAATATTCATAGTTAATTCTATTTTTTTTAAAATCAATTTGATAAATTTTTGATAAATTTAATATTTTTCCATTTTTAATAAAAGTTAAATTTTGTTTAATTTTTATTATTAAATTAATATTAAAACGAATAAAAAAAAGAAAAAAATTAAACAAAATTTTATTTATTTTATTAAAAATTATTTTTATTAAATAAGGCCATTTTCTTATTAATTCAATATTTTTTTTAAAATATTTTAGAATTTTTTGTTTAATTTCAATATATTTTTTTTTATTATTAAAAGAAATTTCATCTTCGGTTTTTAATTTATTAGAAAATTCGATTTGACCAAAATAAATTTTTTTAGTTATTTTTTCAATTTTGTATTTTTTCAAATATCTTAGTTTTTCTAATTTTTTTATATTTTTTGAAATTTCATATTTATTTTTAATTTGATTTTCTAATAAAATATTTTTACTAAATTTAGATGAAATTTGTTTTGGTAAGTTTCTATTGCTATTTTTCTTATCTAAATAAAATTCAGAATTATTATTAATTTTAATATCTAATTTTTTTAACTTTTTTGATTTATCATTAATTAATTCATTATTAATAGAATTAATATTAATTTTTTTTTTTATTAAAAAAAAGTTAGAATAAAATGTATTTAATTTTAATAAAACATTTTTTTTCCATTTTTTTCGTAATTCTTTACGAATAGGTTTCCAAAAAGAAGGTTTTTTTTTAATATCTCCGAAAGGTGAATTAGTTTCAAAACCCCAGGCTGTTAAATAACTATAATTTATTTTTCTTTTTTTTTCATTTTTAATAAAACTTTTGCTATTATTTAATAACTTATTTAAAACTTCCTTTTCATTTAAATTTGTATATATTTCTTTATTTTCATTTATTTTAAATTGCAGCTTATGCCATGGTTTTAAATTAAAAGGATATATAATTTTTATTTGAAGACCATCTCGAAGCCATTGTTCTGGTAATTCTTTCTCCGAAACTTCAGTACCATCATAAGTACATTTTATATAAATTTCTTTATTCCAATCATTCCAATCTTCACTCCATTCAGGAATTTGAAATAGTATCAAACGAATAATATTTTTAAATATTATTAGTATAGGTAATACTAAATATTTCCTAAAATAGGATTGAATAATTAACAACCAACTTCTTCCCCATTGAGCCAATGGAAAATCCCATCGATTCGCTATTGCAAGACGGTCTGCTTTTGTCTTTTTTATAGGGATATTATCTTTAGTTGAAAAAAGTATTATTTTTTTTTGTTTTTCTATAGGGTTTTTAAAAATATTTTTTATATAAATTAAATTTATTTTATTTAATGAAAATTTAAATGGGATATGTTTTTCATTTATTCTTAGAAAAAATGGCGAATGTATTTTAAGTTGTAAAACCTTCCATATTAAAGTTTTACGCCTTCTAGCACGCATAGAACCTTTTACTAATTTCCGACGAAAATCAGATTGTTGGGAAAAACGTCTTACAATTTTTCTTCTTTTATCTTTTCCTTTTATAATATATCCTAAATTTTTTACTTTTCGTTGACGAATATCAGTAACTCCAACAGCTATAACATCAAATTTGTCATTCCTTAATTTCAAAGTCCAGCGTGGTATTTCTTTTGAAATCTCTTGAAGTCGAAATTTTTTATGAAAAGAAAATATTTTCTTTAATAAAAAAATAATTTTACTTAATTGAGTAAAATTTATGGAATTATTTAAAAATAGATTTTTCCATGAACGTTCTAGTATTTGCCATTTTTCTTCCTCCAACTGTTTGAAATACAAAGCTTTTTGTCGAGTAGATAAATTTAAAACAAGTTCCCAATTAAAATAAGATGTTTTAGTAGGTTTTTTATTTGAAAAAAGTTCATTGTCTGATAAATCAGAAAAAGTATTTTGTTTAGTTGAATTCATAAAAGCTTGTTCTTCGGAAAATTTAATTTGCTGTAATTTTGTTTTAAGTTTTTTGTTTTTTGATCCTTGAATAAGTAAAATTAAAATGCGACGAGCATCTTTATTTAGCGGTTCCCAGGGTAATGGTAAATCTTTTCGTTCTAGATCTCTCCATCGGTTAGAAATCCAAAATTTAAGTTTATTTTCTTTTTTTGATAAATAGGGTACTTTTTTATTTCTTTTTAATTCATTAAAATTTTCTGTTAAAAGCCAAGGTGATTTAGATATTATTGTTTTTCCACGAAACGATCCATTTAAAAAAGGGTCATGAATTTTCGTCAAATGATTCCCTTCATTATTAACCAAGCCAGTTTTTTTTTCTATAACATCTTTTAGAAAAACACCATTGTCTAAAGCTTTAAGTCTATTTTTTAATTCATAATATAAATTGTTTTTTCTTTTTTGTTTAGTATTAATCCAATCTTTATATAAATTATTAGATAAGATAAATTTTTCTGAAATATTTAAATAATTTTTCAAATCTTTTTCAAAAATAGATAAACTTGGTAAAGCTGTAAAAGATAGTTTTTGTTTTCCATCACTTAAAGATATATTAAAAAAATATTGAGATACAGTTTTTTTTACAGAACTTTTATTGCTAAATCGACTATTTTCAATATACCGTAATGGTCGATTCCATCGACGATAATCAAAAAAGAAAGTAGGCCAAGGTTTATTTAGCCATGAAAAACCATAAGTTTTTAATTGATTAAATTGAAATTCATCATTTAATTTTTTGGTGAATAATGGTACTGGAGCTCTTCCTAAATATAATAAGAAATATACTAAAATAATAATACTAAATGTTCGATAGATAAGACGTTTTACTAAAAGATAAAGTAGAGATGAATCCTGCTCTATACGAATTAAAAGTAATTTAATGAAATTAAAGAAAAAGAGATGACCACTTAACCAACCAAAAAAACAGCTTAAAACAAATAGAAAATTATTACTATAACGAAAAAAAAAAAGATTAACTGATCTAGCTAATACAGGACTTGGTAAAAGAACAGGATTTAATAATTGGAAAATAAAACTATCAAAAAATACTTTGTAAATTCGGGAATCATTAATTGTACTTATAGGGCGTAAAGATTGGTAATCTAGAAGATCTTTAATTCGATACCAATAAAATAAAATATATGGTAGAACTAATAACGTTACTGTGTGAGGTTTTACTAATATTATATAAAAAGGTGAATAATATATTGATAGAAATGTTATTAATTGTCCTAGAATTAAACCGGTTATGGCCACAGTACCACTAAGATTTCCTTCTAGAAGAAAAGCTCGTATAGATAAAATTTGAGAAGGGCCAATAGGCAGTGTTATAAGAGATCCATAATATAGTCCAAATAAAATCAACGGACTTGAAATATTTATCCATGATAATATTGAAGCCCATAGCACAGAAAACTGTAAGGGAGTGTTTGTTATCATAATAAAATACTTTCTTCCTTAAAAGCATAGAAGTAGGATAAAATAAAAAAGTCAAATTAATTTTGTTAGCTATAAAAGAAATAAAAAATGAAATTTAATAAATCATTATAAAATGATTTATTAAATTTCATAATATTTTCATTTTAGTAAATTATTTAAAAGTAAAATACTTAATTAAATTTATTTTTTTTTTCTTTCTTTGTTAAATTATTCCAACCTAAATTTTCTAAATTATTATTACGTCGTAAAGGACGAGTAACAAGTTCTAGAATGTCTCTTGCATTTGTAAAACCATGAATTTGAGCAAAAGTAAATTCAACAGACCATTTTGTATTAATTCCTCTGGCTTCTAACGGATTTGCGTGAGCCATACCAGTAATTGCTAAATCAGGTTGTAATTCCCGCATACGTTGTATTTGATTGTAATTATCTGGTTTTTCAACAATACGTGGCATAGGTATAGACATATCTCTACAGGTATTTTGTGAAAATAATAATTCTGCTGCTTGATATCGTTTATCTAAATATGGAATACCAATTTCATAAACAATCATTCCACAACGAATTAAAAATCTAGCTAAAGATATTTCTAAAAGATTATCTCCCATAAAAAATACAGATTTTCCACGTACTAAATCTAAATAATCTTTTAAATTTTTCCATATTTGTTTTTCCCTTGTTTCTAAACCTTCGGTTTTAATTCCAAATACAGAACAAATTTTTTCGATCCAAGCACGTGTTCCATCAGGACCAATAGGAAAAGGTGCTCCTATTAGTTTACATTTACGACGTCTCATCAAAGTCGTTGCTGTACGACTTAAAAAGGGATTAACACCACATACATAAACTTTATTACCTAATGATGGGAGATCAGTATATCTTTGAGCTGGTAACCAACCTGATACTTGAACAGATTGGCGTTTTAATTCTGAACTAGGTTGTGAAGCTACAGTCGAAGGTAAAGAACCAAAAAGAACTAATGGAGGGTTTTTTTTTGATTTTACAAATTGTTTATCAGTTACTTCCTTTTTTTTTTCGAGAGAAAGAAAAGAAAAAAAATCTTGTATATTAGAATCTTGTATTAGTTTTTTTTTATCAACGTGTTCTGGGCAACGATGTGCCATAGCAGCTAAAACAGTATCTTCTCCCTGAGTAAATGCATAATCTAGTCCATTTGCTCTTGCTACGACAATTGGTATATTAAGCTCATTTTCTAGTTTTGGAGCCATGCCTTCTAAATCCATTTTTATTATTTCTGTAGTACAAGTGCCGATCCATATAATAACACTTGGATTTCG